GCTAGTGTAGCTTAAATTAAAGCATGACACTGAAGATGTTAAGATGAACCCTAGAAAGTTCCACAGGCACAAAGGCTTGGTCCTGACTTTACTATCAGCTTTAATCCGATTTATACATGCAAGTATCCGCATCCCTGTGAGAATGCCCTCAATCCTCCGCTCGAGAACGAGGAGCAGGCATCAGGCTCAGCCCCTGCCCTAGCCCAAAACGCCTTGCTACGCCACACCCCCAAGGGATTTCAGCAGTAATAAACATTAAGCCATAAGTGTAAACTTGACTTAGTTAGGAATAAAAGGGTCGGTAAAATTCGTGCCAGCCACCGCGGTTATACGAAAGACCCTAGTTGATAGCTACGGCGTAAAGGGTGGTTAAGGAGTACAAAAATAAAGCTAAAGACCCTCTAAGCCGTCATACGCACCCCGAGGGCACGAAGCCCTAACACGAAAGTAGCTTTAAACAAAATTTACCTGACCCCACGAAAGCTAAGAAACAAACTGGGATTAGATACCCCACTATGCTTAGCCCTAAACCTAGATGTCCCATTACAAATACATCCGCCAGGGTACTACGAGCCTAGCTTAAAACCCAAAGGACTTGGCGGTGTCTCAGACCCACCTAGAGGAGCCTGTTCTAGAACCGATAACCCCCGCTAAACCTCACCACTTCTTGTTTTTTCCGCCTATATACCGCCGTCGTCAGCTTACCCTGTGAAGGTCATACAGTAAGCAAAATGGGTCCACCCAAAAACGTCAGGTCAAGGTGTAGCGTACGAAGTGGGAAGAAATGGGCTACATTTTCTACTAACAGAATATACGGATGGCACCCTGAAACATTGTGCCTAAAGGTGGATTTAGTAGTAAAAAGAAAACAGAGAGTTCTTTTGAATTAGGCTCTGAGACGCGCACACACCGCCCGTCACTCTCCCCTACACTGCTACCAAAAACATTCATAATAAAATAACCACTATAACACGGGGAGGCAAGTCGTAACATGGTAAGTGTACCGGAAGGTGCACTTGGAATAATCAGAGCGTGGCTGATATAGCAAAGCATCTCCCTTACACCGAGAAGATATCCATGCAAATTGGATCGCCCTGAGCTAAACAGCTAGCTTAAACACCCAAACAGCCAATACAACATTAAAACCCTGCACAAGACCAACACATCACAAACTAAAACATTTTACCGCCCAAGTATGTGCGACAGAAAAGGCAACATTAAAGCTATAGAAATAGTACCGTAAGGGAACGCTGAAAAAGAAATGAAACAAATCATTAAAGCACAACAAAGCAGAGACTAACTCTCGTACCTTTTGCATCATGATTTAGCCAGCCCCCCTGAGCAAAGAGAACTTTAGTTCAAAGCCCCGAAACTAGGTGAGCTACCCCGAGACAGCCTATTATTAGGGCCAACCCGTCTCTGTGGCAAAAGAGTGGGAAGATCTCCAGGTAGAGGTGACAGACCTACCGAACCTAGTTATAGCTGGTTGCCTAAGAAATGAATAGAAGTTCAGCCTCGCACTCCTTAATTCAGAACCCAAAATTCACAAGAACCAAAGTAACATGCGAGAGTTAGTCATAAGGGGTACAGCCCTTACGAAACAGAATACAACCTCATCAGGTGGTTAAAGATTATATTAAACAAGATAAACTGCTTCAGTGGGCCTAAAAGCAGCCACCTGGTCAGAAAGCGTTAAAGCTCCGGCAGAGCCAAATTCCATTATTTAAATATTAAATCTAAAACCCCTAATCCTATTAGGCCCTCCCATGCCCACATGGGAGAGATACTGCTAAAATGAGTAATAAGAAGGGACCTCCCCCTTCTCCAAGCCTACGTGTACACTAGATCGGACCAACCACTAGTAATTATCGACCCCAAGCAAAGAGGGAAATGTGATCACATTAAACAACAAGAAATACCCACACAACCCAATCGTTAACCCCACACTGGAAGGCATTAAGGAAAGACCAAAAGAAAAGGAAGGAACTCGGCAAACACAAGCCTCGCCTGTTTACCAAAAACATCGCCTCCTGCAAACAATCGACGTATAGGAGGTCTTGCCTGCCCAGTGACAATGTTAAACGGCCGCGGTATTTTGACCGTGCGAAGGTAGCGCAATCACTTGTCTTTTAAATGAAGACCTGTATGAATGGTGAAACGAGGGCTTAACTGTCTCCCTTTTCTAGTCAATGAAATTGATCTGCCCGTGCAGAAGCGGACATAAAAATACAAGACGAGAAGACCCTTTGGAGCTTAAGATATAAAGATCATCTATGTCAATGGGCCCCAACACGGCAACAAACTAAATAGCAACTGATCTTAATCTTCGGTTGGGGCGACCACGGGAGAAAATAAAGCTCCCACGCGGACTGGGGTAAACCCTAAAACCAAGAAAAACATTTCTAAGCAACAGAACTTCTGACCATTAAGATCCGGCTACACGCCGACCAACGGACCAAGTTACCCTAGGGATAACAGCGCAATCCCCTTTCAGAGTCCATATCGACAAGGGGGTTTACGACCTCGATGTTGGATCAGGACATCCTAATGGTGCAGCCGCTATTAAGGGTTCGTTTGTTCAACGATTAAAGTCCTACGTGATCTGAGTTCAGACCGGAGCAATCCAGGTCAGTTTCTATCTGTAACGCTACTCTTCCTAGTACGAAAGGACCGGAAAAGAGGGGCCCATGTTATAAAACACGCCCCACCCTAACTTAATGTAATCAACTAAATTAAATAAAAGGAAGGCATAAATCAACATCAAGATAAGATTATTAAGATGGCAGAGCCCGGTAATTGCAAAAGGCCTAAGCCCTTTCTGCCGGAGGTTCAAATCCTCCTCTTAATCATGACGGTCCTACTAATTACCTATTTAATCAGCCCCCTAACCTATATCGTACCAGTACTGCTTGCAGTAGCCTTTCTCACCCTTATTGAACGAAAAGTCTTAGGGTACATACAACTACGAAAAGGTCCAAACGTAGTTGGACCCTACGGCCTATTACAGCCAATTGCAGACGGAGTCAAACTATTTATTAAAGAACCAATCCGCCCATCCACCTCATCCCCATTTCTATTTCTCGCCACCCCAATACTAGCCCTAACACTAGCATTACTATTATGAGCGCCAATACCTTTCCCATACCCCATAACAGAACTAAATCTAGGCATACTATTTATCCTAGCCCTATCCAGTCTAGCCGTATACTCAATCTTAGGCTCAGGCTGGGCCTCCAATTCAAAATACGCACTAATTGGTGCCCTACGAGCAGTTGCACAAACCATCTCCTATGAAGTTAGCCTAGGATTAATTCTATTGTCCATTATTATCTTTACCGGGGGTTTCACCCTACAAATATTTAATACTACCCAGGAAACAACCTGACTTCTACTACCAGCTTGACCCCTAGCCGCCATATGATATATCTCAACATTAGCAGAGACAAATCGAGCCCCCTTCGATCTAACAGAAGGGGAGTCCGAACTAGTATCAGGATTCAACGTCGAATATGCCGGAGGACCCTTCGCCCTATTCTTCCTAGCTGAATACGCCAACATCCTACTAATAAACACACTTTCAACAATTCTATTCTTAGGTGCCACCCACACCCCTGCCATTCCAGAAATAACCTCTATTAATATTATAGTAAAAGCCGCCCTGCTCTCCATATTATTTCTTTGAGTCCGCGCCTCTTACCCCCGATTCCGCTATGATCAACTCATACACCTAGTATGAAAAAATTTCCTACCCATAACCTTAGCCCTCATCCTATGACATGCCGCTTTGCCCATTGCACTAAGCGGACTTCCCCCACAACTATAATAATGGAGCTGTGCCTGAATGCCCAAGGACCACTTTGATAGAGTGACTTATGGAGGCTAAAATCCTCCCAGCCCCTTAGAAAAAAGGGACTCGAACCCATATCATGGAGATCAAAACTCCAAGTGTTTCCATTACACCACTTTCTAGTAAGATCAGCTAATTAAAGCTTTTGGGCCCATACCCCAAAAATGTAGGTTAAAATCCTTCTCTTACCAATGAGCCCATACACTCTAACAATTTTACTACTTAGCCTGGGCCTAGGTACAACCCTAACATTCATAACATCCCACTGACTACTAGCATGAATAGGCCTTGAAATCAATACATTAGCAATTCTCCCATTAATAGCCCAACACCACCACCCACGGGCAGTAGAAGCCACCACAAAATATTTTCTAGCCCAAGCTGCTGCCGCAGCAACAATCCTATTCGCAAGCACCATCAATGCCTGAACTACAGGAGAATGAAATATCTTCTGCTTATCAAATCCAATTGCAATTACCCTAATTACTATGGCACTAGCACTAAAAGTAGGACTAGCCCCAACACACTTCTGAATGCCCCCTGTTATACAAGGCCTGGATTTAACCACTGGGCTCATCATAGCCACATGACAAAAACTAGCACCATTTGCATTAATCATCCAAATGGCCCCTCTAGCCCAACCTCAACTAATTACAACCCTAGCACTCCTCTCAGTTATCGTAGGCGGCTGAGGGGGCCTAAACCAAACACAACTACGTAAAATTATAGCATATTCATCAATCGCACACCTTGGTTGAATAATTATAATTGCACAATTTAAACCACAACTAACAATATTAGCCTTACTCACCTATATTATTATAACAGCCGCAACCTTTCTAACATTCAAATTAATATCCACAACTAAAATTAGCACCTTAGCAATATCCTGGTCTAAAACACCAGCCATCACAGCCACCGCTGCCCTCGCATTACTATCCCTAGGAGGCCTTCCACCCCTAACCGGCTTTATACCAAAATGACTAATTTTACAAGAACTAACCTCCCAAAACCTCCCATTAACTGCTACTATTATAGCCTTAAGTGCACTACTAAGTCTATACTTCTACCTACGACTATGTTACTCTATAACTTTAACAATTTCACCTAACACAAACAACTCCACAACCCCTTGACGCCTTCAAAGTACACAAAACACCGCCCTACTGGCCATTTTTACAGCCTCTGCTTTAATATTACTACCACTAACCCCATTAGCACAGGCACTAACAAACTAGAGACTTAGGCTAACATTAGACCAAAAGCCTTCAAAGCTTTAAGTAGGAGTGAAAATCTCCTAGTCCCTGAATAAGACTTGCAGGACTTTACCCCACATCTTCTGAATGCAACCCAGACACTTTAATTAAGCTAAAGCCTTCCTAGATGAGAAGGCCTCGATCCTACAAATTCCTAGTTAACAGCTAGACGCTCAAGCCAGCGAGCATTCACCTACTTTCCCCGCCCCCTTCAAAAAGGCGGGGAAAGTCCCGGCGGGTCATTAACCTGCTTCTTCGGATTTGCAATCCGAAATGTTATACACCACGGAACTTGGTAGAAAAAGGACTTAAACCTTTGTTCATGGAGCTACAATCCACCGCCTAAACTCTCGGCCACCCTACCTGTGACAATCACGCGCTGATTCTTCTCAACCAACCACAAAGATATTGGCACCCTATATTTAGTATTTGGTGCTTGGGCCGGAATAGTGGGCACAGCCCTCAGTCTTCTGATTCGGGCAGAACTAGCCCAACCTGGAGCCCTCCTAGGCGATGATCAAATCTATAATGTCATCGTTACCGCACACGCCTTCGTTATAATCTTCTTTATAGTAATACCAATTATGATTGGGGGATTCGGCAACTGACTTGTACCCCTAATGATTGGGGCACCTGACATAGCATTCCCTCGAATGAACAACATAAGCTTCTGACTATTACCTCCATCCTTTTTACTACTTCTTGCCTCTTCAGGGGTTGAAGCCGGGGCTGGAACAGGGTGAACCGTATATCCCCCACTTGCTGGAAACTTAGCACATGCTGGAGCCTCCGTAGACCTAACCATTTTCTCCCTACATCTTGCAGGGGTCTCATCAATTCTAGGAGCCATCAACTTCATCACAACTATTATTAACATAAAACCCCCGGCAATCTCACAATATCAAACTCCCTTATTTGTATGAGCTGTTTTAATTACAGCAGTACTCCTCCTACTCTCACTACCAGTACTTGCCGCAGGCATTACAATGCTGCTAACAGACCGAAATCTAAATACCACTTTCTTCGACCCAGCAGGAGGAGGTGACCCAATCCTCTACCAACATCTTTTCTGATTTTTTGGTCACCCAGAAGTATATATTTTAATCCTCCCTGGATTTGGTATAATTTCTCACATCGTAGCCTACTACGCAGGTAAAAAAGAACCATTTGGCTATATAGGAATAGTATGAGCTATAATGGCTATCGGCCTTCTAGGTTTCATCGTATGAGCCCACCATATGTTCACAGTAGGAATGGACGTAGACACCCGAGCATATTTCACATCTGCAACAATAATCATCGCAATTCCAACAGGTGTAAAAGTATTTAGCTGACTTGCAACACTTCACGGAGGCTCTATTAAATGAGAAACCCCAATGCTATGAGCCCTCGGTTTTATTTTCCTATTTACTGTAGGGGGACTAACTGGTATCGTACTAGCCAATTCATCCCTAGATATTGTATTACATGATACCTACTACGTAGTAGCCCACTTCCACTATGTCTTATCAATAGGAGCAGTATTTGCTATCATGGGCGCCTTTGTCCACTGATTCCCCCTATTCACAGGCTATACAATACACGATACCTGAACAAAAATCCATTTCGGCACAATATTCGTAGGTGTAAACCTTACCTTCTTTCCCCAACACTTCCTAGGACTAGCAGGCATGCCCCGACGTTACTCAGACTACCCAGATGCCTACTCATTATGAAACATTATTTCATCAATCGGCTCTCTGATCTCTCTAGTGGCAGTTATCATATTCCTCTATATTCTATGAGAAGCCTTCACTGCCAAACGAGAAGTACTCTCCGTAGAACTTACTCACACTAATATTGAGTGACTACACGGATGCCCTCCACCCTACCACACATTTGAAGAACCTGCCTTCGTGCAAGTACAAACAAACTAACGAGAAAGGAAGGAATTGAACCCCCGTAAGCTAGTTTCAAGCCAGCCACATAACCACTCTGCCACTTTCTTTAATAAGATACTAGTAAAATTGAGTATTACATCGCCTTGTCAAGGCAAAATTGTAGGTTAAAGCCCTGCGTATCTTAAAGCCCAAAAGCTTTAATGGCACACCCATCTCAACTAGGATTCCAAGACGCAGCCTCCCCTGTAATAGAAGAACTTCTACACTTTCACGATCATGCCCTTATAATTGTTTTCTTAATTAGCACTTTAGTACTATATATTATTGTTGTAATAGTTACTACCAAACTCACTAATAAATATATTTTAGACTCACAAGAAATCGAAATCGTATGAACTATTTTACCAGCAGTAATTCTCATTCTAATTGCCCTCCCTTCCCTACGAATTCTATATCTTATAGATGAAGTAAACGACCCCCACTTAACTGTAAAAGCCATAGGCCATCAATGATACTGAAGCTACGAGTACACTGACTACGAAAACTTGGCCTTTGACTCCTACATGCTACCAACACAGGATCTATTACCTGGACAATTTCGATTGCTAGAAACAGACCACCGAATAGTTATTCCTATAGAATCACCAGTTCGAGTACTAGTCTCAGCTGAAGATGTTCTACATTCTTGAGCTGTTCCAGCATTAGGAGTTAAAATAGATGCTGTCCCAGGACGACTAAACCAAACATCTTTTATCGCCTCCCGACCCGGGGTGTTCTATGGACAATGTTCCGAAATCTGCGGGGCTAATCACAGCTTCATACCTATCGTAGTAGAATCTGTACCACTAGAACACTTTGAAAACTGATCCTCACTCATACTTGAAGACGCCTCACTAGAAAGCTAAATAGGGACTAGCGTTAGCCTTTTAAGCTAAAGACTGGTGGCCCCCAACCACCTCTAGTGACATGCCACAATTAAACCCTGCCCCATGATTTGCAATCCTTGTCTTCTCATGACTAGTCTTCCTAACAGTAATCCCCAACAAAGTACTAAACCACACATTTACAAATGAAGTAACAGCCCTAAGCGCTGAAAAACTTAAATCAGACACCTGAAACTGACCATGGCACTAAACCTATTTGATCAATTCATAAGCCCCACACACCTGGGTATTCCCCTAATTGCAATTGCACTTACATTACCATGAATTTTAATCCCAACCCCAACTAATCGATATCAAAACAATCGCCTTATTTCCCTTCAAAGCTGATTCATTAAAACCTTCACACATCAACTGCTCATGCCACTAAACCAAGGCGGACATAAATGAGCCATAATCCTGGCCTCCTTAATAATCTTTATCCTCACACTCAATATTCTAGGACTACTCCCATATACATTTACCCCAACAACCCAACTATCCCTAAATATGGGCCTGGCCGTCCCATTATGACTAGCAACCGTAATCATTGGTATACGAAATCAACCTACAGCAGCACTGGGACACCTACTGCCAGAAGGAACCCCCGCCCTCTTAATCCCCATCCTAATTATTATCGAAACAATTAGTTTATTTATCCGACCTTTAGCCCTAGGGGTACGACTAACTGCCAACCTAACAGCGGGTCACCTGCTAATTCAACTAATCTCGACCGCAACCATTACACTACTGCCAATAATAACTACAGTTGCAACCCTCACCGCCGCCCTACTAGTAATATTAACACTATTAGAAGTTGCAGTCGCTATTATTCAAGCCTATGTATTTGTACTACTACTAAGCCTGTATTTACAAGAAAACGTATAATGGCCCACCAAGCACATGCATATCATATGGTAGATCCAAGCCCATGACCCCTAACCGGTGCAGTAGCTGCTCTCTTAACAACATCAGGACTAGCAATCTGATTTCACTTCCACTCAACAACACTTATGGCCTTAGGCCTAGTATTATTAATTTTAACAATGTGTCAATGATGACGAGACATTGTACGAGAGGGCACATTCCAAGGTCACCACACACCCCCCGTGCAAAAAGGACTACGCTACGGAATAATCCTTTTCATCACTTCAGAAGTATTCTTTTTCCTAGGATTCTTCTGAGCCTTCTACCACTCTAGCTTAGCCCCTACCCCTGAACTAGGAGGATGTTGACCCCCCACAGGAATTACAACCCTAGACCCATTCGAAGTCCCTCTTCTCAACACCGCAGTTCTTCTAGCATCAGGTGTTACAGTTACATGAGCCCACCACAGCATTATAGAAGGGGAACGCAAACAAGCAATTCAATCCCTGACTCTAACAATCCTGCTAGGGTTCTATTTCACTGCCCTTCAAGCCATAGAATATTACGAAGCCCCATTTACTATCGCAGACGGTGTATATGGCTCAACCTTCTTCGTAGCAACAGGCTTCCATGGACTACATGTCATCATTGGATCCACCTTCCTCGCCGTCTGCCTCCTCCGACAAATCCGATACCACTTTACCTCAGAACACCACTTCGGGTTTGAAGCAGCCGCCTGATACTGACACTTCGTAGATGTTGTATGACTATTCCTATACGTCTCTATTTACTGATGAGGCTCATATCTTTCTAGTATTCAAGTTAGTACGAGTGACTTCCAATCACCTAGTCTTGGTTAAATTCCAAGGAAAGATAATGAACTTAGTCTTAAACATACTAATTATCTCAGCCGCTCTATCAATAATCCTGGCCATTGTATCATTTTGACTACCACAAATAACTCCTGACACAGAAAAACTCTCCCCCTATGAATGCGGCTTCGATCCCCTAGGATCAGCACGACTCCCATTTTCCCTACGATTCTTCCTAGTAGCTATCCTATTTCTTCTATTCGATCTAGAAATTGCACTGCTACTACCCCTGCCATGAGGTAACCAACTACCAGACCCCACCCACACACTAATATGGGCTGCAACTGTCCTAGTACTACTAACATTAGGACTAATTTATGAATGACTACAAGGAGGCCTAGAATGAGCTGAATAGGGGATTAGTCCAAACACAAGACCTCTGATTTCGGCTCAGAAAATTACGGTTTAAGTCCGTAATCCCCTTATGACACCCGTGTACCTCAGCTTTACCTCAGCGTTTACACTAGGCCTTACAGGTCTAGCCTTCCACCGCTCTCACCTTATATCAGCCCTACTATGTTTGGAAGGCATAATACTCTCCCTATTCATTGCCCTTGCCCTATGAACCCTCCAATTAGAATCAACTGCCTTCTCCGCAAGCCCCATTATGTTATTGGCCTTCTCAGCCTGTGAAGCTAGTGCAGGTTTAGCCCTCTTAGTTGCTACAGCTCGAACTCATGGTACAGACCACCTGCAAGCCTTAAATCTCCTACAATGTTAAAAATTTTAATCCCAACCATCATGCTATTTCCAACAATCTGAATATCAACACCTAAATGACTATGAACTTTTACAACAATACAAAGCTTAATTATTGCTATACTTAGCCTTACTTGAATCAAAATACCTATAGAAACCAGCTGAACTACATCCAACTCCTATATAGCCACAGACCCTTTATCAACCCCTCTACTAGTTCTAACCTGCTGACTTTTACCCCTTATAATCTTAGCCAGTCAAAATCACATTAAAATAGAACCTATCAATCGCCAACGAAGCTACATAACTCTACTGGTCTCCTTACAAGCTTTCCTGATTTTAGCATTCAGTGCCACCGAAATCATTATATTTTACGTAATATTTGAAGCAACCCTAATTCCAACCCTTATTATTATTACTCGTTGAGGCAACCAAGCCGAACGACTAAATGCCGGCACATACTTCTTATTCTACACACTAGCTGGATCCCTACCACTTCTAGTAGCTCTCCTCTTATTACACCATAATGCAGGCACCCTATCAATACTAATTATTCAATATACACAACCCATGACCCTTAATACCTGAGGTGATAAAATCTGATGGACAGCCTGCCTTGTAGCCTTCCTAGTAAAAATACCCCTATATGGAGTTCACCTTTGACTACCTAAAGCCCATGTAGAGGCCCCTGTAGCAGGATCTATAGTCCTAGCTGCAGTCTTACTAAAACTAGGGGGATATGGTATAATACGAATAATAGTCATACTAGATCCCCTATCAAAAGACTTAGCCTACCCGATTATTGCATTAGCCCTATGAGGTGTAATTATAACCGGCTCCATCTGCCTACGACAAACAGACCTAAAATCCTTAATCGCTTATTCATCTGTTAGCCACATGGGGCTAGTAGCTGGAGGTATTTTAATCCAAACTCCGTGAGGCTTTACCGGAGCACTAGTACTTATAATTGCACACGGCCTAGTCTCCTCCGCCCTATTCTGCCTAGCTAACACCACATACGAACGGACCCACAGCCGAACTATAGTCCTAGCCCGAGGTATACAAGTCATTTTTCCTCTTACAGCCTTATGATGATTTATCTCAAACTTAGCAAACTTAGCATTACCACCACTACCAAACTTAATAGGGGAACTAATAATTATTACAGCTATATTTAACTGATCCCCCTGAACACTTACAATAACAGGAGCAGGCACCCTAATCACTGCTGCTTACTCCCTATATCTGTTCTTAATAACACAACGGGGCCCCCTCCCACAACACATCACCAACCTACAACCCTTCCATACACGAGAACATCTACTAATAACACTCCACCTCCTCCCCGTAATACTTCTCATCTTAAAACCTGAGATCATATGAGGATGATGGTATTGTAGACATAGTTTAACATAAAACATTAGATTGTGATTCTAAAAACAGGGGTTAAACTCCCCTTGTCCACCGAAAGAGGCCTGAGGGCAGTAAGGTCTGCTAATCCTTTACCCCCGCAGTTAAATTCTGCGGCTCATTCAACCCGCTTCTAAAGGATAATAGTTCATCCGTTGGTCTTAGGAACCAAAAACTCTTGGTGCAACTCCAAGTAGCAGCTATGCTAGACACCATTGCAACCACCTCCCTCCTACTTACCCTAACAATCCTCCTACTACCACTAATAATAACCCTCAGCCCAAAACCCATAAACCAAAACTGAGCCACAAAACATGTTAAAACCGCCGTAAGCACTGCATTTTTCATCAACATCATCCCCCTTACAATTTTCCTAGACCAAGGAATAGAAACCATTATCACGACATGACAATGAATAAATATCATAAATTTTGACGTCAACATCAGCTTTAAATTTGACCACTATTCACTAGTCTTTACACCAATTGCCCTATACGTTACATGGTCTATTTTAGAGTTCGCATCATGATATATGCATTCCGACCCCTACCTAAACCGATTCTTCAAATATCTACTCCTATTCCTAGTAGCTATAATTATTCTAGTTACCGCCAACAATTTATTCCAACTATTCATTGGATGAGAAGGAGTAGGAATTATATCATTTTTACTAATCGGCTGATGACATGGCCGAGCCGATGCCAATACAGCAGCCCTACAAGCAGTCTTATATAATCGAGTTGGAGATATTGGATTAATCTTAGCTATTGCCTGAATCGCAATAAATCTTAACTCATGAGAACTGCCACAGATCTTCCTGCTGGCCAAAGACCTAGATATAACCCTTCCCCTGGCAGGAATTGTACTAGCAGCCACTGGAAAATCTGCCCAATTCGGATTACACCCATGGCTACCCTCAGCAATAGAAGGCCCCACCCCAGTCTCTGCCCTACTGCACTCAAGTACTATAGTAGTTGCAGGTATCTTCCTACTAATCCGACTCCATCCTTTAATAGAAAACAATCAAGTAATTTTAACCACCTGCATATGTCTAGGGGCACTAACAACTTTCTTCACCGCCACCTGCGCCCTCACGCAAAACGATATCAAAAAAATCGTAGCATTCTCAACCTCAAGCCAACTCGGACTAATAATGGTCACTATTGGACTCAATCAACCCCAACTAGCCTTCCTACACATCTGCACCCACGCCTTCTTTAAAGCCATGCTATTCCTCTGCTCTGGTTCAATTATCCATAGCCTGAACGATGAACAAGATATCCGAAAAATAGGAGGATTGCACAAACTTATGCCATTCACCTCCTCATGCCTTATCATTGGCAGCCTTGCACTCACTGGCACGCCCTTCCTAGCAGGATTCTTCTCAAAAGACGCAATTATTGAAGCCCTCAATACTTCATACTTAAATACCTGAGCCCTTACCTTAACATTAATTGCCACATCCTTTACAGCTGTATACAGCCTCCGAGTCATCTTCTTTGTTACCATAGGATCCCCTCGATTCTCAACCCTCTCTCCTATTAATGAGAACCACAAAGAAGTAATTGCACCCATCGAACGCCTAGCCTGAGGTAGCATTATTGCAGGCCTTATCATCACCTCAAACTTCCTACCCATAAAAACCCCAACTATAACTATAACTCCAACATTAAAACTAGCTGCACTTATCGTCACAATTTTAGGAGTTATTATTGCACTAGCACTAGCTAACGCCACCTCAAAACAAATCAAAATTACTCCCACCCTTACACCACATAACTTCTCCAACATACTAGGATTTTTCCCACACATCATTCACCGACTTATTCCTAAAATTAATTTAACACTAGGAAAACAAGCTACCAAAGTTGACCGCCAATGATTAGAAATTGGGCCTAAAGGTATTCACCCATTATACCAACACCTATCTATACTATTTGACAACACCAACACCAACATTATTAAAATTTACTTAACATTTTACCTAATCTCTACAGCCTTAGCCACTGCCCTATTAGCTACCATTTAAACAGCCCGAAGCGCCCCCCGGTTAAGACCCCGAGTTAACTCCAATACCACAAAAAGACACAACAACAGTACTCAAGCACATACAACCAACATTCCTCCCCCAGCAGAGTACATCAAAGAAACCCCTCCAACATCCCCACGCACCACAAAAAACTCCTTAAACTCATCTACTACAACCCAATAGCCCCCATACCCAGCCCAAAATCACCAAAACCCTGCTCCAACCCCCAACAAATACATCAAAACATATACCTTAACTGACCCAGCCCCCCACGTTTCAGGAAAAGGCTCCGCTGCTAATGCCGCCGAATATGCAAAAACTACTAACATTCCACCCAAATAAATTAAAAACAACATCAAACCAATTAACGACCCCCCATGACCAATTAATACACCACACCCAACTCCAGCCGCCACGGCTAACCCTAATGCTGCAAAATACGGGGCAGGATTAGAAGCAACCCCAACTAAACCCACTACCAAACTTAACAAAAGTAAATCAAAAAAATATATCATAATTCTCACCAGGATTTTCACCAGGATCAATGACTTGAAAAACCACCGTTGTAATTCAACTATGAGAACCTCTTAATGGTCACCCGAAAAGCACATCCCCTGCTTAAAATCATTAACGACGCCCTTATCGATCTACCTGCCCCCTCCAATATCTCTGTATGATGGAATTTCGGCTCCCTCCTACTACTTTGTCTAATAACACAAATTCTAACCGGCCTATTTCTAGCAATACATTACACCTCCGATATCTCAACCGCCTTCTCATCTGTAGCCCACATCTGCCGAGATGTCAACTATGGCTGAATCATTCGAAACTTACATGCAAATGGTGCCTCCTTCTTCTTCATCTGCATTTACCTCCACATCGGACGAGGGTTATACTACGGCTCATACCTCTACAAAGAAACCTGAAACATCGGAGTAGTCTTACTACTCCTAGTAATAATAACCGCATTCGTTGGCTATGTCCTTCCATGAGGTCAAATATCCTTCTGAGGCGCTACCGTAATCACAAACCTCCTATCAGCTGTCCCCTACATAGGAGATGCCCTAGTCCAATGAATCTGAGGTGGTTTCTCTGTAGACAATGCAACCCTAACCCGATTTTTCGCATTCCACTTCCTACTACCATTCGCAATCATTGCAGCCACAGTACTACACGCCTTATTCTTACATGAAACCGGCTCTAACAACCCCGTTGGGCTAAACTCCGACGCGGACAAAATCTCATTCCACCCCTACTTCTCCTACAAAGATGTACTAGGATTCATTGTACTAATAACAGCTCTAGCCTCCTTAGCACTATTTTCACCAAACCTGCTTGGAGACCCAGAAAACTTCACCCCAGCCAACCCACTAGTCACTCCTCCCCATATTAAACCAGAATGATACTTCTTATTTGCCTACGCAATTCTACGATCCATCCCCAACAAACTAGGTGGAGTACTGGCCCTGCTATTTTCAATCCTAGTACTCATAGTAGTTCCCCTACTACACACATCTAAGCAACAAGGTACTACCTTCCGTCCCCTCACACAATTATTATTTTGAACCCTAGTTGCAGATGTATTCATCCTAACCTGAATTGGAGGCATGCCTGTCGAACACCCATTCATTATCATTGGTCAAATTGCCTCCCTACTCTACTTCTCACTATTTCTAATCCTATACCCATTAGCAGGATGACTAGAAAACAAACTACTAAACTTCAACTGCCCTAGTAGCTTAGCTCTTAAAGCACCGGTCTTGTAATCCGGAAATCGAAGGTTAAAATCCTTCCTAGCGCCAGAAAAGAGAGATTTTAACTCCCACCCCTAACTCCCAAAGCTAGGATTCTCAGCTAAACTATTTTCTGAAAACAATAACTGTTCGACTAAGTTAAATGCTCTATGTACTGGTACATAATATGCATAACTCAACACTGTGTATTAGTACATATTATGCATAATATTACATCATGATGTAGTACATTACAGGATATATTAACATAACATTAATTAAAACATTACTACTTAATGACAACCATAGCAATCTAACATATGCATTTCCAGGTTAATCATCATTCGATTATATAATAAACGTTTTGATCCATCACAAATTATAATTAAAAATTTACATTACCGGTACATTAAAGGTATTTCCTCAAAAAATTACAATCAACACTGGGGTAGTAAGAGATCAACATCAGTTGATACCTAAAGGTACAATATCCTTGATAGGGTCAAGGACAAAAATTGTGGGGGTCGTACAACTGCACTATTCCTGGCATCTGGTTCCTATTTCAGGGCCATAAACCTTTAACCCCCCATGGTATGAACTGTCCCGGCATAAGTTAATGGTGGAGTGCTTCATTAGCAAGCACCCACCATGTAAACAGCCAACCTGGCACATAGGGTTTTTTTTTATTTTTCGGCTGATTTCACATACATCTCCAGTGGTTTGGCTCGATGAAATATCAAGGGAGTCCTACATTATGGTAAGTAATGAAGATAATGCATTATATAATGACATATAAATTCAATAATCCATACATCTTTCTGTCAAGTACATACACTATCTCTTGTTCCACATACTTCCCTAAGATGCCCCCTCTGCCTCGCGCGCGGTAAACCCCCCTACCCCCAAAGTCGAAGAGTCCTAGTTATTCCTGTTAAACCCCTAAACCAGGCAAGGCTCGATCGACAGCATCAACGAATTCAATTATGTGTTAATATATAGTGTTACAAATTCGCACCACACTATATA